ATTGATAGAATATATATTTAACGGATCTATCTTTCGGATAATTCAAATTGAATCAATGGGATGTCCGAGTCGGGCCTATATGACATGACGATCAATAAAAATACTCTAAAACTCCACCTTTGTCATATATTCCATACATAAGACTAGATAGATATCATATTCCTAGAATATAATTCACTTTGAAGATGCCTTGGTGGTGAAATGGTAGACACGCGAGACTCAAAATCTCGTGCTAAATAGCGTGGAGGTTCGAGTCCTCTTCAAGGCATAATATTGAGATCTCTTATTGAATAGGAATAAGTTCGCCAGCCGAAGTTTTGGTTATCTTATCTATCTAATGAATGGAGAGTCCATTTTTCTGTACTTATTGGTCGTGAATATCTGAATAGGACAAACCACTCTTTGTTTGCTTCAGAACAAAACAATTAGAGTTAGGCTCGGTCAACGGGAATCTGTATTATCTATATTAGGGGATCCTTTCAATTGAAAGATCCCCATATCCACTTGAGATAACGAGAAAGAAAGTATTTATTTTATTTAGTTATTCAGTTAAACCAATCATTCGTTATTGGAACAGATAGTAACAACCATCTCCTCCGGGAAAAGCCATCTTTTTCTCAACAATGTCTTTGTCATTTGAGCCAATAGGGTTCCATTAGATAGGAACAGATTTGATAAATATTGATAACTCTCGGATAGAGTAGTAGAACGAAACAATTCATTTGAGAATGAACTGTTGGTTCTAAACTGTCTCTGTCGATCAATCAACAATTCGAAATTCTGTTCTGGCATATTCTTCCTAAACCAGCGTTTATTTAGATATTTCCAATAAATTTTTTTTGTTTGGCAAGTCAAAAGTATATTTGACATCTCCTCATCTGCAACCAATTCTCGATGTGAAAACACAGATACAGAAGGATCATCTTGGAATAGCAAAAAGAGTGGATCCGAGGGGTCCCAAATGAATTGGCTTATTCGAAAAACGCCTTGTTCTTTGAAAGATCTATTTTGTGTTTGGTACTCCATGGTTCCATCCTGCAAGAACTCCGAATCATTCTCTTGAAGCTCACCCTCTTCATCATAGATCTGCTTGTCCCAAAATGACCTTTCCCAATAGGGAAATCCGAATTCATTGGACCTTTCGATACAATCATCAAATAGAAATTCCCAAGGGCGCCATATTCTAGGAGCCCAAACTATGTGATTCAATAAATCCTCCTCTAGCGGGTCGAGGACTCCTTCCCCTTCTTCGAACCCCGATTCATATTTTTCATAGAGAAATCTATGATCAAGGATAGAACGAGATCCATTTCGAATCATATTGATAGGATTCCTTGGTTCGGGCCTAAGAAGAAATGTTACTCCATCATTCTGAAAAGGACTTTCTGTCTGTGAGGATCCCAGCAGAGCACCTTCTATTTCTAATAGGCCATGAACTAGATCAGAATCATTAGAAAGGAGTCTATAAGAAGTGATACCATCATTTTTTTCATTAGGTCCGGTTAGAGACCAAAGGTTTTGAGCGACGGATCCGGCAGAACAACTCAAAAGATAAAGAAGTATCGTTAATTTCTTCATGCTTGTTCCAAGTTCCAAGTACCATTTGTACAAATCAGAATCCACCCCGTTACATGATTTCTTCTTCATATAGATAGATATAGGATCTATGGAAAAATTACTTAGAAGTAGATTTTGTGAAACAGCCCTTCCTATCTGATAGAAAAGTATACCATGATCCTCAACCGATCTTATCTGAGATCTAAAATCCCAAGTTTGTCTATGAAGAGCGTATCTAATTATATTAGTGTCTATAATGGATTTTTTTTGTATAATACTAATCGATAGCGCCTCATTGGTAAGTGCTACAAGATCTCGTACATTAGAACCCAGAGTTATGGACCCGCATCCATTAGTATCGAATATTTTCTTTTCCAAGTGAAAACCCCGCGTACGAGAAAGACTGAAAAAGTGCTTTCTTTGTTGTGGAATAAGAAGCCTTCGTATTTTAATACACGTATTTAATTTATTCGGAGCTATTAGAGCGGGATCCACTTTTTGCGGAATATGAGTCGAAGCAATAACAAGAATATTTCTAGTAGAAGATTTTTCAGAATCCCTGGAAAGAGAGTTGACTAATAGACCCAGGGATAAGTCATTCGACTCATTCCCATCCAGATCATGAATGTTCGGAATCCAAATTATGCAAGGAGACATTGCTTTTGCTAATTCGAATTGAAGCGTGAGAAAAAATTGGTCTATTTCCGGTATGATATCCTCAGGTATCGGATAGTCCATACTTAGAAACTCCAAATGGCTATCATAGTTACGGTCGAGATAGTCACTATCATACCTATCCAAATTATAGCCACTATCCTCGTTTCTAGGTAAAAGACTGTAAATGGTACCCTCTCTCTCATCAAAAAGATCGTCGTCGTCATCATCAAAAAGATCATTAATATCAAAACCTTTAGGATAGTTATCCAGGAACTTGTTTACAGATACTGTAATGAAAGGAACATAGGAGTTTGTCGCTAGATATTTGACCAAATAGGATCGTCCAGTTCCTATAGAACCTATCACTAAAATACCCCGAGGAGGGGATAGGGCTAAGCGGAGCGAAAAGGGTTTTCCATGAGATGGGAAATCAGAAAGATTAGCTCCAGACGGGGTTTCTGAATAAGTGATTGTCTGATAATGAGCGAGGAATATCCGTCTTTCTGCTAAGCAGGATGTATTGAACTCATAATTTAGTAGATTTTTTTTATGAATGTCAATTAAATTTCGTAAGTAAATTGTTCCCGGTTGCTCAATCATTTGATAACCAGAGTTATTCTTTGATAAACGATCACTATTAGTCAGACTCCATAAAATTTGATCAATCCTTTTTTCTGTCGTTAAGGTAGAGAACTGAACCATGAATTCCCTTTCTTTATCAGCAATGAAATCACTGTTCAAGATCCAGGATTCTATTTTATCATGAACCCAATCACTATTCAGATTTTTTCTTTTTCTTATCAAGGTATAGATCGCTTTACTTGTATGACTTAAATGTCTAGTATTTCTCAAAAACGCGATTCGATTGATGGGATTTGGTAGAATCCTTATGAGATCGATGAGATTCAAATCTTTCTTCTTCGAACGTATGGATTTGACCACATAAGCGGGACCACCACCCCTTGGCATGTTGCCAGCAGAAGCCGAACCTCGTCTTTCTTCTAGAAAATTTCCTAATTGTTTCAGAGCAACGAGAAACATATCCTTTAACCCAAAAGAATTCAGTTCTGATATAGGATACCTATCCAGAAGTTTTTCCAACTCAATCATGTATGATGGAATCATCAAAGATTTGACTTCTTCGAACTCTGTCTGTAACTCATTAGAGAATCGAGAAACAAAGACAAGATGTGTCTGAACGAGATATCCGGTAACAAGAAGAAGGATAAGGATTAAAACGAAGAACTCCCTCAGATGGGTCGATATCAATGGTGACTCATTTTCTAAAATATCTTCGCACACGTGCACAAGAAAATTGTGTCGACACTTACTCGAAATCTTACTTATAGGATTCCGTGGTGAAAGACACAATTTTTCCCGAAGAATTCGCTTGGATCCATCCCTAATATCATGAAAAATGGATACAAATTGTTGAAATTTAGGACTCCTACGTAGTATCACCAATAGGTCTAAAAAAGTATCTAAAAATATTAAATTTAGACATTCATGTCCTGTCCAGGTAAATAACAATTGTATTATATATGGTTGGAATTGCTTCAATTTTGAGAGAGTTGAAAAAACACTATTTCTTTGATAGTTTCTATACAGTGGTCCTTTTTCAAAGCATTTTGTTAAACAAGGACTGTGTTTTTTTCTCTTTTTGGATCGTAAATATTTCTCAGAATCTTTTGTTAAACAAGGACTGTGTTTTTTTCTCTTTTCGGATCGTAAATATTTCTCAGAAAAATCTTTCTCAGAATATTGAGTATGAATCCAATATCGATTATAAAACAAATACATCATCTGTGACTTTAATTTGAGATACTCATGGTTCTTCCCTTCTGAATCATCCATTGCAGTAAGAACATACTTAAGAAAATCATAATTACAGGACCTTACCGCATATTGATTATTAAAGAATTGAAGTCGATGTGCTTTTAAAAAAGAGGATATCAATGAACTTCTATGAAATGGTTTCAGGGGATTCCGCCAATTCTCTTGATCGTGACATATCATTGAGAAATCCATGTTATAAAAAGATTTCCTGCGCTTCTTCTTCTCTTCTTCTTTTTTTTTCTTCTTTCTAGTATGGAATGATATCCAATTTTCTCTCTTATTGAACAAAAATCGTGATATTGTTCCTTCATTGAAGGATAATTTTGATTTTTTAGAAGTATAAAAGTCATCCAATAAGAAGGGTTTCCTTTTTTTCAAATGAACGATTTGAAGACCTATTGATTCTAACAACTCATTCCCAAGTGGATCATTCGGACGTTTCAATTCATACACGTGAATCTCGGACCTATGAACAGGGATATTACCGAAACTCACAAAGAAAAAAGGAAGTGAGTTAGACAAAAATGGAAGAAACTTGGACAAAAAGAAATAAAGTGACTTAGACAAAAATGGAAGAAACTTGGACAAAAAGAAATAAAGTGACTTAGACAAATCTTTTTTGTCAATAACCTCAGACCAATCAATAACCTCAGACCAATCAATCGAATATGCATTCATATGTAATCGATCGAACACTACTTGAAATCGATTGAACACTACTTGAAAACGGCTATTCTGCTCAGAAATGAAATGGTCCAATTGTTCCTGGAAATTCTTACTCCCATTGGACCATTTGTATTTATATGCATTTGGATCCTTATTCATAGATCTCTCGGTTTGATAAATCAAAATAAGAGGCCATTTCTTCTGGTTTTTTTTCCAATTTGAGAAATGTTGGTTGATCGTGTATTTCCTTGTAGATCTATGATTAAAAATATTTTTTCCTATTTGATACCTTTGAATTCCATATTCCGAGTTGCGATGGAATCGATTCCATAGGTTTTTTATGTATCCATAGGTATTGTTTGGATAAAAAGATTCATTCTCTTCGTAAAAAAGAGGAGGTAGAACCAATAAAGATTTCTTTTTTGATTCATCCCTGGAGTTGACCTCATTTACGAACTTTTCTTTTTGATCCAATGCGGACGAATCAATACAAAAAGAAAATCCCTTATGATACACTAGATCTGGCTTAGTTATTGATAGATTGAATAGATTTGCCATTTCTTGAAATCTCTCTTCTGATTCAAAATCATGGTGTAACAAGTATCCTGCCCTATTCCGGTCATGGAATAGATCTAATAACCCAAAAAGTCTATTTTTGTTCAAGAATGAATCGGAACTATAAAGCTCATCTTTCGCAACCCCATCACATCCTGGATCGGATGAAATAGGATGAATTGAGACAGTATTTTGTAAATACATATGTATCTTGACTATATTAGCTATTTCTTTATTTTCCGATTGCCTCAAAAGAACAAAAGAAACATCTTCTTCTTTCTTAAATAACCTCTCAGTAGGATTCAAATCCAGCTGAAGTTCTGACCATCTGTCATATAAAAAAGACCGGCCGGCTCTTGTAGGATTCCCAAGCCCAAGAAATTCTTTGATTTCTTTTGGAAACAAATGATTATTCATCCGCGTATGATATTTCGAACCCTCATCCCTATCAGAGATCTTTTTTCGATACAGGAGCGGAACAATCAACTTACTATACCAATTGATATTGAACGAATCTTTTGAGTCGTCCATTGTATCATTGCTCGGTCCAACGGAATTCATTGATATAGGAAGAAGCCCTGTCAAATAGACATTTTTTCTTTCGATCATCTTTCGGTTGTTAATACGATAGATAAGGATCCCTACTACAAAAAATACTACATTCTTGATCGTGAAATATCGATTGCCTTTGCGTGAAAGTACGATATTCCAAATTCGGAAGTCTAAGAGTTTTATCAAACTCTCTTGGTGAAAAAAAATGTGAATAAAAGATACCGCTGAATTGAATTCAGTCCACGAATCTAAGAAATAGGGAGAATTCTTGCTCTCTCTAAATATCTCTCTCAATTCTAAAATCCAAAATTTGAACAGATGTTCTTCCATATTAAGTAAGGCTCCTATATAAAATATTAAAAATGAATTGTTGATTGGTGTTATATTAAAGTTATATTAAAAATCAATTGTTGATTATATATTGAATTGATTTATCCAAAAGATTTCACTTCAATTGATTTTGGTTATTCATGAGGTACTAGGATTCCCACGAAGCATCCATGGCTGAATGGTTAAAGCGCCCAACTCATAATTGGCGAAGTCGTAGGTTCAATTCCTACTGGATGCACGCCAATAGAACCGTACCTCCCATAAAGTCGATTTTTGTTCAAGAATGAATCAATCCGAACTGTTTGACTTAAATAACTTAACTAATTTCTTGATTTCCATCATTTTGAATTTACGTTCAATTTACGTAATTTATTTATTTAACTAATTTCTTGATTTCCATCATTTTGAATTTACGTTCAATTTACGTAATTTATTTATTTAACTAATTTCTTGATTTCCATCATTTTGAATTTACGTTCAATTTACGTAATTTATTTATTTAACTAATTTCTTGATTTCCATCATTTTGAATTTACGTTCAATTTACGTAATTTATTTATTTAACTAATTTCTTGATTTCCATCATTTTGAATTTACGTAATTTATTTACTTAAATAAATAATAATTTCTGATCTGTATCTGTAGTGGACCTATTAGCTTAGTATGATTTGAATCGAGACGAAGTTCTCACCATCTGTCAGAGAAAAAAAGACCGATTGGCTCTGTATCAATGGAATCTCATCATCCATTATAACGAATTGGTGTGGTAAATTCAAATTCAAATTTAAATATATGAACAGTAAATAAAACTAGTATTCGTATTGAGAATAGAACTCATAGGGAAGAAAATAGATTTATGAATGGAATAAAATATGCAATATTTACAGACAAAAGTATTCGGTTATTGGGAAAAAATCAATATACTTTTAATGTCGAATCAGGATCAACTAGGACAGAAATAAAACATTGGGTCGAACTCTTTTTTGGTGTCAAGGTAATAGCTATGAATAGTCATCGACTCCCAATAAAGGGTAGAAGAATGCGACCTATTATGGGACATAGACCGCATTACAAACGTATGATCATTACGCTTCAACCGGGTTATTCTATTCCACCTCTTAGAAAAGAACTTAACTAAAAATACACTTAATAGCATAGCATGGCGATACATTTATACAAAACTTCTATCCCGAGCACCCGCACACGAAATCGTTTGATTTATGGACAGCATCATTGTGGTAAAGGCCGTAATGCCAGAGGAATCATTACCGCAGGGCATAGAGGGGGAGGTCATAAGCGTCTATACCGTAAAATTGATTTTCGACGTAATGAAAAAGACATATATGGTCGAATCGTAACTATCGAATACGACCCTAATAGAAATGCACACATTTGTCTCATACACTATGGGGATGGTGAGAAAAGATATATTTTACACCCCAGAGGGGCTATAATTGGAGATACCATTGTTTATGGTACAGAAGTTCCTATAAAAATGGGAAATGCCCTACCTTTGAGTGCGGTTTGAACTATTGATTTACGTAATTGGAAGTAACCAATTAGGTTTACGGCGAAACCTATCAATCGATCACGGATCCAATTTGAGTACCTCTACAGGATAGACTTCAACAGAAAACTGAAGAGTAACGGCAGCAAGTGATTGAGTTCAGTAGTTTCTCATATAAAATTATTGACCCTAAAGATATAGTAATATGGAGAAGACAAAATTGTTTCAAGCACCGACAGAACACGAAGCTCTCCTTGTTTCGTTTCAAAAGGGGGAAGACACGGGTTATTCACATTTCATTTGATGGTCAGAGGCAAATTGAAAGCTAAGCAGTGGTAATTCTAAAGATTCCCCCCGGGAAAAATAGAAATGTCTCCTACGTTACCTGTACTATGTGTAAGTAGCAACGTAATTTCATAGAGTCATTCGGTCTGAATGCTACATGAAGAACATAAGCCAGATGAAGGAACAGAAAGACCTAGGATGTAGAATATCATAACATGACTGATTTGGCAGATTTAGATTCCTATATGATATACCCACTCATGTGGTACTTCGTTATGTCATAATATAAGAATTATACAATATATATATAAGATCCAGCTGTATAGATATCATAATCTACATCCAGAAAGCCGTATGCTTTGGAAGAAGCTTGTACAGTTTGGGAAGGGGTTTTGATTGATCAAAAAGAAGAATCTACTTCAACCGATATGCCCTTAGGCACGGCCATACATAACATAGAAATAACACTTGGAAAGGGTGGACAATTAGCTAGAGCGGCTGGTGCTGTAGCGAAACTGATTGCAAAAGAGGGGAAATCGGCAACATTAAAATTACCTTCTGGAGAGGTCCGTTTGATATCAAAAAACTGCTCAGCAACAGTAGGACAAGTAGGGAATGTTGGAGTAAACCAAAAAAGTTTGGGCAGAGCCGGAGCTAAACGTTGGTTAGGTAAGCGTCCTGTAGTAAGAGGAGTAGTTATGAACCCTGTAGACCATCCACATGGTGGTGGTGAAGGGAGGGCCCCGATTGGTAGAAAAAAACCCTCAACTCCTTGGGGTTATCCTGCACTTGGAAGAAGAAGTAGAAAAAAAAATAAATATAGTGATAATTTGATTCTTCGTCGCCGTAGTAAATAGTGTAGAGTAGAGAAAATAGAATTTGTTTCTTCGTCTTTACAAAAGAAAAGAGTGATTTACTATGACATTATAGGATTTGATTTTGTTTTTTAAAATATAAGAGAAAAAATTCACTTTTTTAGAAATTATAAGAGGAATAATTAACTATGACACGTTCACGAAAAAAAAATCCTTTTGTAGCAAATCATTTATTAAAAAAAATAAATAAGCTTAACACAAAAGGAGAAAAAGAAATAATAATAACTTGGTCCAGAACATCTACCATTATACCTACAATGATTGGGCATACCATTGCTATCCATAATGGAAAAGAGCATTTACCTATTTATATAACAGATCGTATGGTAGGCCATAAGTTGGGAGAATTTTCACCTACTCTAAACTTCCGGGGGTATGCGAAAAATGATAATAGATCGCGTCGTTAACATTAATTTTAAGGTAAATTTAGTATACTAATAGTCATTAATAAATATTTATTAATTAATAAACTCATTTCATTTTTTCGTGAAAATATAACCTTAGGAGAAAGAAGAACCAATATATAGAAGTATAAGCCTTTGGTCAAAAAATATTTGTGTCTATTCACAAGACAAAGCGCGAATCGTAATTCATAATATTTTTATTTTTAAATTTAAAGGGTTATTATAATAGAAATTATGCTTTATGGAGTTGAGCATATTATTCTATTTTTTTTTTTTTTGAATTGCTTTATTCTGCAGGAGAAAATGCTAGTCACAATATATAGTTCAACGAACTAAGTCAATGAGTCATAAAGATATATAATCTTTTTTATATAAAAAAAGATATAGATAAAAAAGTAGACAAATAAGACGTATTATTTTATATAGAGTAGTGAGGAATTATGGGACAAAAAATACATCCGCTTGGTTTCAGACTTGGTACAACTCAAAATCATGATTCTATTTGGTTTGCACAACCAAGAAATTATTCCGAGAATCTAAAAGAAGATAAAATAATACGAGATTGTATCAAGAATTATATACAAAAAACCTCCGGTGTCGAGGGAATTGGACGAATAAAGATTAAAAAAAGAATCGATCGGATTCAAGTCATAATCTATATGGTACTTCCAACGTTATTAACGGAGGGTAAGCCTCGAAGAATCGAAGAATTACAGACTAATGTGCAAAAAAAAATTAATTGTGTGAACCGAAAATTTAACATTACAAGTACAAGAATTCCAAATGCTTATAGCGACCCTAATATTCTTGCAGAATTTATAGCTGGACAATTAAAGAATAGAATTTCGTTTAGGAAAGCAATCAAAAAAGCTATTGAATTAGCTGAACAGGCAGGTACAAAAGGAGTTCAAGTACAAATTGCGGGACGTATCGACGGAAAAGAAATTGCACGTGTCGAATGGATTAGAGAAGGTAGGGTTCCTCTACAAACCATTCGAGCTAAAATTGATTATTGTTCCTATCCAGTTCGAACTATTTATGGGGTATTAGGAATCAAAGTTTGGATATTTCTAAACAACGACTAATTTACTTTTCCTTATTTTTAGCGTTCCATCTTTTGATAAAAGAAAAAATGACAAATTATTATTCCCAAAAAAGAAATGACAAATTTTATAAGATTGAATAAAAAAATTGATTAATCATTTTATAGTAAAGGAGTTGCTATGCTTAGTGTGTGACTCGTTGGTTTTTTTTAGAGTGGTTAAATTTCTACAAGAATTCGTAGAATTAATTACTAAAGAATTAATAACCTACTCATCGCTTACCATTATCTGGATATAAAGAACCGCGGAAAATAGAAAATTAAAATAAAGATCTATGTGGTGCTATAATTATAGCAACTGAAATAAAAAAGAATCTGATTATTAGTTGTAAAGCAATAAGAATATACAGATAAATGAAGGGGTGAAAGAAAGATAGAAAAAAAGATATCAATGATATAGAATTCTACTATGTAAAGGTCTATGGGTCATTTCATAAAAGGTAGTGTAATAAAGCATCAATATTCTAAATTCATCCATATATGGATGAATATATTCCTAGAATAGACAAATCAAGAGCTGCGAATCAATAAAACTGAGAAGGTTGATTCAACAAAAAAGAATAAAATAAATAAGAAAATTTTATGAAAATAAAATCTTATTAATATTAAAGAGGCTCCATTGTAGAATTTAGACCTAACCATAAATCGAAAAGCGATGGGAACGATGGAACCTGTGAATACCTAAGATTATATTAAATTTCATAATCTTACTGATTCGTTAGATGGGATGGCGGACGGAACTAAGAATTCATTATTTTTTGAGGAGTTGTGGACTAACCCAACATTACATCTTAAATTTATAATGAAAGAGTAAATATTCGCCCGCGAAAATGTGGATTTTTTTGAATTTAGAAATTTTTGCCAATATGATAATAAAAAAAAAAAAAGAGAAATATGGATTCGTTAGAACCTTATATCAAAACAACATTATCTAGTTAGATATGGATAGCAAAAATGGTCTATAAGAATCCATATTTGGTTCTATATCAAAGCAAGATATACAAATTTCTAATATGTCAAAAAATCCCGCGATTGTATTCTATTTTAAATTTTTTTGGTTAAATATTTTTGAATCGATTTATTCGCGAGGAGCCGTATGAGGTGAAAATCTCATGTACGGTTCTGTAATAGAGATGGAATTGAGAAATAACCATCAACTATAACCCCAAAAGAACCAGATTCCGTAAACAACATCGAGGAAGAATGAAAGGAAAAGCCTATCGAGGTAATACAATTTCCTTCGGAAAATATGCTCTTCAGGCACTTGAGCCCGCTTGGATCACATCTAGACAAATAGAAGCAGGGCGACGGGCAATGTCACGAAATGTTCGCCGAGGTGGGAAAATATGGGTACGCATATTTCCAGACAAACCCGTTACAGTAAGACCTACCGAAACGCGTATGGGTTCGGGAAAAGGATCTCCCGAATATTGGGTAGCTGTCGTTAAACCCGGCAAAATACTTTATGAAATGGGAGGCGTCCCAGAAAATATAGCTAGAAAGGCTATTTCAATAGCGGCATCCAAAATGCCTATACGAACTCAATTCATTCTTTCAGAATAATCATTAGAACGAAATAGGTCTTTAGTATGAAAAAAATGGTAATTGTTGGTTTCTTTTTTTTTTTTTTGAACACAGAATATTTTTTTTACTTCAACTTTTTGACTGAAAGATAGAAAAAAATGATATGATTCAACCTCAAACCTATTTAAATGTAGCCGATAATAGCGGAGCCCGGGAATTGATGTGTATTCGAATCATAGGAGCTAGTAATCGACGGTATGCTTATATTGGTGACATTGTTGTTGCTGTAATCAAAAAAGCAGTACCAAATTCATCTTTAGAAAGATCTGAAGTGATCAGGGCTGTAATTGTACGTACTTGTAAAGAACTAAAACGTAGTAATGGTATAATAATAAAGTATGATGATAATGCGGCGGTTCTCATTGATAAAGAAGGAAATCCAAAAGGAACTCGAATTTTTTCCGCAATAGCCCGAGAATTGAGACAGTTAAATTTCACTAAAATAGTTTCATTAGCACCCGAGGTATTATAATACGAGATCGTGATATAGATATATTATTTAGGACTGGAATGAATAGGAAGGAAATCTATTTGAATATATATTTGAATAGAAGTGAAATAGAGTCCTAAATATATTAGATCTCACATATATACTTTATATACTTGTGTAATCATTATTCTATAATTATGAATATTTATATTAAGATTATTACATAAATATGAAAAGTATACATATTGATAAGTTATTAGAAATAGTAAGTCATTATATTAATTAATAAATATTTTTAAAACGAAATAATAATAATAGATGAAAAAAAAAAAAGAAAAAGGAATGAAATCAATATATATATTGAATCTATATATAGATATAGATAGATTCAAAATACAAATTTGAATTCAGAATTCTATTTGTATTTTGTATAAAGTATAAAAAAACAAAAAACAGGAGCACGTTTATTATATCGAAAGTAAGGAGCAATAATCTATCGTGGGTAAAGATACTATCGCTGATATGTTAACTTTGATACGCAATGCTGACATGAATCGAAAAAGAACGGTTCAAATACCACTTACTAATATCACCGAAAACATTGTGAAAATACTTTTACGAGAGGGTTTTGTTGAAAACGTTAGAAAACATGGAGAAAGCAACAAATACTTTTTAGTTTTAACTCTACGGTATAGAAGAAATAGGAAAGAATCGTATAAAACTTTTTTAAATTTAAAAAGGATCAGTACACCCGGTCTAAGAATCTATTCTAACTATCAACAAATTCCGAGAGTTTTAGGAGGAATGGGGATTGTAATTCTTTCTACTTCTAGGGGTATAATGACAGATCGAGAGGCTCGATTAGAAAGAATCGGCGGCGAAGTTTTATGTTATATATGGTAATGGTAAATTTGCCGATATCCGATTTCTATGAAAAAATTATATACATTATTGTAAATGGAGTAGAGAAAAAATGGATTTCTACTATGTACTCCTGATACCTTAGTGAATGTGTGAAGAGGATTTAACTAGAATAGAAATAAAAATTCATGAAGATTAAATTACTGAATAACTTCTGAGGGTATGTTCCATGTTAGAGAAATAGAATTTAAATAAAATTCTAGGCTATGTTTACAAAAAAATGGAACGTACTTAATGTATACGACCGGTAAAGGAGAAAAAGGAAGTATAAGTCACTTAATTTAATTTTTTAACTTTAAATTTAAACATGTTTTTTAGGAGGCACAATTATAAGTTAAAAATGTAAGGAAAATCTATTTTCTTCGAATATATAGATTTGGCATTCAATTTTAGTTAAGGAGTTAATTTCAAAATATGAAAGTAGGAGCCTCTGTTCGTAAAATTTGTGAAAAATGTCGATTGATACGCAGGCGAGGTCGAATTATAGTAATTTGTTCCAACCCAAAACATAAACAAAGACAAGGATAATATTTTAACAAAAAAAGGGCTTTCTATTAAAAAGAAAGTACCAAATGTACAAATAAAAAAAATGATATTAAAATTCAAATAAAAAATCTTATTAATATTCCATTTTCTTAAATAGTAAACAAAAAAATATAAACATTTAGATTCTATATTAGAATTTAGTTGATAATTATAAGTATTCTAATTATTGCTTGATTTCAAAAATTGTATTCTATATTAATCGAATTATAGAATACAATAGAATAACTAGTTAAACAAGAGTAAAGAATTCTTTTTTGATAGGAAATGGATATATCCATATATTTCAGACTTATATTTTTTAAAATAATAAAAATGGCAAAATCTATACCAAAAATTGGTTCACGTAAAAATGGACGTATTGGTTCGCGTAAACATCCTCGTAAAATACCAAAGGGAGTTATTTATGTTCAAGCTAGTTTCAACAATACCATTGTGACTGTTACAGATGTACGAGGTCGGGTGATTTCTTGGTCCTCTGCCGGTTCGTGTGGATTCAAGGGTACACGAAGGGGGACACCATTTGCCGCTCAAACCGCAGCAGCAAATGCTATTGGAACAGTAGTAGATCAAGGCATGCAACGAGCCGTAGTCATAATAAAAGGTCCCGGTCTAGGAAGAGATGCGGCATTAAGAGCTATTGCTAGAAGTGGTATACTATTAAGATTTATACGGGATGTAACCCCTATCCCACATAATGGATGTAGGGCTCCTAAAAAAAGACGTGTGTAAAACTAAAAAGAAACATTAAAGAAAGAGATTTCAAGAGAAATAAACAATTAAATCAAGAGTTTCATAAAAATATATTACTATGATTCGAGAAAAAGTTAAAGTATCTGCTCGGACACTACAATGGAAGTGTGTTGAATCAAGGGTAGACAGTAAGCGTCTTTATTATGGACGCTTTATTCTGTCTCCACTTAGGAAAGGTCAAGCAGATACAATAGGCATTGCAATGCGAAGAATTTTGCTCGGAGAAATAGAGGGAACATGTATCACACGTGCAAAATCTGAGAAAATACCACATGAATATTCTACCATAGTAGGTATTCAAGAATCAATACATGAAATTTTAATGAATTTGAAAGAAATTGTATTGAAAAGTAATCTGTATGGAACTCGGGACGCATCTATTTGTTTCAAAGGTCCTGGATATGTAACTGCTCAAGACATCATTTTACCACCTTCGGTGGAAA